TTTTTTCCCACCTTCAGAAGAAAAAATTCCCCTATCATTCGATTTTCTGAAAGGTAACTATCTTGGTTTCGTATATAAATTTATATAGAATCTTTGAAAAAGACTTTCTTTCCTAAGAAAGAAAAACTTACTATCTTTGGGATCTGATCCTACACCGCTGCTCAAGACTTTAGTGGATCAACTCTATTACATAAGTGGATTCCTATTTTATCTCACATCACGAGATAAGTATATCTACCATCATGACATAAGTACGCAGTTATTATTGTATTGGCCCCAAATTTCGCCAATTGATCTTTACGGTGCTTCCCTTACCAATTAGATTCTTTTTTTATCCATAGAAAAAGTAGCTAGGTATATCTATTTATTTTCTTCATATTTCAACTTTTATGAATATAAAGTTTTTTTCTTTGCTACAGCTGATAAAAATCGTTGTTTTAGACGATGTATATGTAGAAAGCCTTTTTTTGTTTTTCTTTTTTTACTTCTATAGTGAAGATAGTCGCACGTAATGACAGATCACGGCCATATTATTAAAAGCTTGTGGTAAGAATGGATTTCGTTCTAGTGCTCGAAAATAATATTCCAAAGCTTTCGTATGTTCTCCATTACTTGTATGGATAAGACCTATATTATAGAGTATATAACTTCGATCATAAGGATCAATTTCTAGTCGCATAGCTTCATAATAATTCTGTAAAGCTTCTGCATAATTTCCTTCGGATTGAGCTGACATCCGTTACGGTCGCCATTCAATTAAAAGAATCTCCGTTCCAAAACCGTACGTGAGATTTTCACCTCATACGGCTCCTCCCTTATGTGCATAAGGAGAATATACATGAAATCAAAAAGATGAAAATATTCTCATTATGGACTGAGCAGGGCTAGTGTTTTTACAAGAAATCTCTAGCCAACCTTCCTGCAAGAGATCTTTTCTTAATATCAAGGGTGTTGAGACTAGATAACTAGATAGAAATGAGAACTCGAGCAATTTCTTTGTTTTCAACGCCTCCTAATTTCCAGGAATTAGTCACTTCAAACAACCTTCGATGGTTATATTGGTATCCAAAGTACGAACGAGATGGATGTTTGTTGTCCCAACCATTCTTTTAGTCCCGAGCCCAATAAGGAAAGGGGTCATTTCTAACAAGGTTTTCGTGTTGTTGATTCCTAGGTGTAGTGCTTCTTCCCTTATGCTGTCCGTTGGTACTAGTGTAGTGGAGTAGGATTGCCCCATAATACAGAACCTCTAGATATAACCTTTCGCTCAATACTAGAATCTAAGATTGAAACATAGCATCTGAGGTTGCATTAATCGAGGATACACGACAGAAGGAATTGTTCTATTTCCAAACTTCACCTTCAACAAGCGTAGATTTATTTCAAAAATTTTTCCGAATCACATGTCTTTCTCGTAAGACCAAGAGAAAAAAAAGAATCAAATCACACCATCTCTGTAATAGGTAAATGCCTCCTTTTCTCCTGAAGTTGTCGGAATTATTTGCAATAAGATATTGGCTACAATTGAAAAGGTCTTATCAATAAAATTTCCATTTATCCGCGATCTAGGCATAGCTAGCAATCCATTTTATAATTCTTCTCATTCCCTCTCGGGGGAAAATGATCCCACAAAGAAAAGAATTGTACAGTACGAAATAACATAAAAATAGATTGATTTGAAAAAAAAAGATTATGGGCTTTTTATTCCAATTGTTCCTTTTTTATAGGAATCAATAAGAAAAGGTCCAACCCGGTTCGATTTCATCCTAATGTAGTAGTATACCAACGAAGCGAACTATTCCGATTTCGTTGAAGTTACAGATTCAAATAACTCGAGAAATTTGTATTGAATTATGATACAAAGAGGAAAAAATCATTCTATGATGAAAATAGAATAACCACCTCTTTTTTATGTTATGTACATAGCAGGTATACAATCCACTATACAAAATGTTTTATCAATCTAGAATAGAGGGGTGAGGGAAGGGGTTTGTTGTTGAGAATTCTAAAGTCGGAAAGAAATTTGAGAATTTGTAAGGTATGGAATCGTAGTCTATATAGAATTATGATAGAAAGGTATCCATTAACCCTAGTCTAAAAAATCTAGACCTATTAATCAGTTGATTCGTTCTAATTCATTGATTTAATGGATTCGAATCGAATTTCTAGTAGGAGTCGTTTTTGCAAACACAAACCCCCTTTTCATTTTCAAAATTACAAATAAAAAAATTTCGTAAAAAAATAATTGTCTTGAGGCCTCGAAAGATCTTTCTTTACTTTGATGAAAAATTTTCTATTTTTATTTATAATATTTTGTAATATATAGTTCAAATATATAGTTAAAATGGATTGGTCATACTTATCCAATCCAATAATCTAGAATGAAATATGAAGAACTCACTATTCACTTGGTTTTTGATTCATAATCATTATGTAGGAGAGATGGCCGAGCGGTTCAAGGCGTAGCATTGGAACTGCTATGTAGGCTTTTGTTTACCGA